TTTTCTAACATTTGACTCCTTACCACTGAAGGATTTGGTCGTACAGTTGAAAAATAGTCCAGAAAATCGAGAAAATGATTGGATAATTGGTTTATATGAATCCTATTCGGTTGAGACCAAATATAAAAATGACATTCCCATAAATTTACAAGGTAATATTTCCATTTCTTCATCAGAAGAGGAGTTCCTTTTGAAGACAGAATTGATTTTCCTTGATATCTGAAATAATGCATGAAAGTATCCTTGAACAACCAAGGGATGATATGAAAATTATTACGAAAAACCACTAAAAAATGTTCTATTTTTCCAAAAAAATGTGTTCGATCAAGAAAAGCTCTAGAGGATGTTGATCGTAAATGAGAAGATTGTTTACGGAGAAAAACGAATATGGATTCCGATTCATATACATGAAAATTATATAGGAACAGAAAAAATCTTTGATTCTCTTTTGAAAAAAAGAAATTCATTTGATTTTTTTGAGTAATAAGAATATTCCAATGATGATACTCGTAGAGAAAGAGTCTCAATAAGTGCAAAAAGGGGGCATCTTGTATCCAACAACGAAGGATTTGAACCAATAGTTCCAGATGGATAGGATGGGGTATTAGGATATCTAATACATGATGTAAATGTGATAATTTATCCTCTAAAAAAGGAAATATGGAATGAATTGATCGTAAATTAATAGATTTGACTATTTTTTTTTTACCTTCTAGGGAAGATACTAATCGCAGTGAGAATGGAATTTCCACAATGACTGCAAACCCCTCTGATATCATTTGAGAATCCAAAATTTTATTATACCCAACTAATTTATTTTGATTCGAATCATTAGCCAAAAAAATAAAATGCTTCTGTTGATACATTCGAGTAATTAAACGTTTAACAATTAGTAAACTATATTTATTGGCATAACCTAAATTTTCCATAGGCTCATAAGGAATCGATTTATTTAACCCATGATCATGAGCAAGTGCATAAATGTATTCCTGAAAGAGAAGTGGATATAGGAAGTCTCGTTCTCGAGATCTATCTATCTTTAAATATCCTTCTAATTCCTCCATTTTTAATTAGATTTAAACCAAAGATGGGGATTTCTTGGGCCATCAAATGATACGATACATAGTACGATACAGCCAAAACAAGGTATCCGGGCATATAGTAAAAAAAAAATAGATACCTTGGAGATGATTAATCAACGGATTCTCTCTTTTTCCATCAATCGGGTTTTGTTCGTTAAAAAATACCGAGATAGTTAGAAATCCTTTATTTTTGCAACCCGATCGCTCTTTTGACTTTAGAATAAATTTTGTTTCTCAATATACTGTTTCTTCTACACATTCGTCTCCACTCAAGGATATAGTTAATAGTTAGGATTCATAAAAAAAGTGGAGAATCCACTTAGAAGGTTATTTCATAACCTTTTCCCGCACCAGGGACTAATATATTTCTAACGTATAATTAGATCGGGTAATTATTCTAATTAAGAACAGAAGCTCGTTGCTTTTTTTTGTTTCCCTATAATTTGAGCTTTTCGGCTCTATCCATTTATTCACTCGATCCAAGCATGAATTGATTTTTTTGTACCGCTCTAAGAATTAAAACTCTAAGAATACAAACAATATTTTGTACCGATCCCGTAAGGATTAAGTACTCTTATCTTAGAGTTATTCATTTATACGACATGCTGTTTTTTCCATTCATTCCCTCTCAGGATCAGTCGTGGTCTTACAAACTCTACCAATGGTATGGACGAATCCGTTGCTTCATCCAAATGTGTAAAAGATTCTAGCCGCACTTAAAAGCCGAGTACTCTACCGTTGAGTTAGCAACCCAAAAATTTCATTATGACGTGTAGATATGATAAAAAAAAAATGGAAAACTAGATTTTTCCATTACATGAAGTTAAGTAAAAAATCAAAACTTATAGGTCGTGGATAAATAGATCTATTTATCCATAATCAATTATATTTGATCAATACACTATTGTCAATATGAACGTCGAAAAAAGAAATTCAAAGAATCCCATAATACATAATAAGGACTTGTGTTGGATTGGCACTTCACAGATAACCTACATAGAGAATAAAAGAGAATAAAAAAAAAGTGTAGGTGTAGAAAAGAAATAAGGAAGAATAAAATCTCGAGTTTATTCAATATTCATAAAGGTACATTTATTATTATCCCATATGATCTCATATTACTTTACTATATTTATATTATATATATTAGATATATAAAATCAATATGAATAGAACAAAAAAATGGGGAAAGGAGGAGGGGAATAGTGAAGAAAAAATGACACAAAGCTAGCCTAGGGGCACCCCTTCTTTCTTTAAATTTTTTTTTTGTAATTAACGCGAAGTTCCTTAAGTATCTCTGGCTTCTTTGAAATATAATGAACGGTTCCCGTAGGTTGAGCTCCTTTTTCAAGGAAATATAGAATAGCGAGAACGTTTGAATAAGTTTGATTCTTTATTGGATCGTAAAAACCCACTTTCCGAAGATCTCTTCCTTCTCTTTGGGATCGAACATCAATTGCAACGATTCGATAGATAGCTCATTGGGATAGATATAGATGAACAATTCCTCCCTTAGAAACGTATAGGAGGCTTTTTCCTTGTACGGCTCGAGAAAGAATGATTCGAATTTAATAATTCTACTCTACTAATAGTATATATAGACTAATAGTATATATAGTAATAGTATATATAGTAGCAAATAGATCCATAAAATCATCAAACCAATTCAATTAAACTATGACAATGATTTTAGTCGTTTTTTATTCTTCCTTCCCGAAAAAACCGAAAAGAAAAAATCATTCGTATTTATAACTCAAGTTGGACAATTCTCAAAGAGTTCAAAGGAAAAAAACCCTGATGGCATTTCATTTATTGAGCTGTCTCTAACCAATTTTTTTGATTACTTATTCTGTTTCTGCTCAAATTATGGAGACAATTGAAAATGGCGTTTTCTTCTTCCAGGATCGTTTATCTTTGTTTTGAATCATTGGGTTTAGACATTACTTGATCCTTAATCGTTTCAAAAAAGCCTTTTGTGATTTATTGACTATCGAAGAATCATACGAACGATTGATTCCCGTGCGATACACTTTTGATCGAAATAGTTTTTCCAATTTCAACAAAAGTTTCAAATCCAAAAGGGGATTTTGTTAGATTAGAATTGAATCTTTTCAATTTCTATATCGAAGATATGCTTACGAAGTTGTTCCGGCTTATTGATTGACATTAACCCTAGATCCTTACCTCTGAGAAATGAATTAATCCTTTCCGCCCGAGCTCCATCGTGTACTATTTACTTGTACTCCCATTTGGTTGGGAGTTCTAGTAGATATGAAGTTGAGCAAGACATGCATACACCGAACATCCTATTTTTATTTTTATTTTTTTATTATAAATTATACATTGATCCATATTCCTATCCTATCAGGATCACAAATAGATTCTGTATGTCATCGGTACTCGGATTTGGTTTGTGAGAAAGAAAGTCAAAGATATGATTCTTTTCTGAGTCATTATAATATAAATCATAAACAAGGAACTAGAACTATTAAATAAACATTACACTCTTAAACTAAAGAGAAGATTATGAAAAGAATAAAATAATCTTTATTCTGATAGAATTGGACGGCTCTGGGACGGAAGGATTCGAACCTCCGAGTCGCGGGACCAAAACCCGTTGCCTTACCACTTGGCCACGCCCCATTGAAATTTCTATTCACCACTAATAAACACTAATATAGGTATTGGTTGTTCGTCAATTCCCGCCCAAATATCTATGGAATCCATTAGATTGTTACTAAGATTTGACACGTGTAGTTGTAAAATAAAACTTAATTTATTGATCATTACATAGAATTCAATTAAGATATTGTATGAAAGTATGATTCCTTCTATTTTCGTTTGAGAATAGAAGGATTTTTGATTGGGTTAGTCAAAGAAAAAGAAGGATTTTTTGGTCTATTTGAACTTTCTTCATTTTTACCTTATATCGATAACTCAATCAAAATACAATAATCTCCAAGAATAAAACATTTGTTATGCTTAATATCTTTAGTTTGATCTGTATCTATCTTAATTCTATACTTCATTCGAGTCATTTTTTCTTTGCCAAATTGCCCGAGGCTTATGCTTTTTTCAATCCAATCGTAGATGTTATGCCAGTCATACCTTTGTTCTTTTTTCTCTTAGCCTTTGTTTGGCAAGCTGCTGTCAGTTTTCGATAAAATCTTTAATACTGTCCTACAAACAAAACATTCATTATTTTTTCAATAAAAAAAGATTCTAACAATCAATTGATAAGATCAGATAAGTCTTACATTGTGAACACTCAATTCAAACATGGAGATTCTTGGATAAGCGCGATGAATCTAGATCACCTCACTTCCTCATTCTAAGCTTCTACTTCCAGTGAACAAGGACCCTATATAGGTATAGGGTCCCCACAATAAAAACTAATTGTGTTGTGCGCATAAAAGATAATTTTCATACCGAAAGAGTCTTCTTGTCTTAGTCTTATTACAAATGAATTTATGAAACTTCCTTTCTTTTTTTTATAGAAACCACTTTATTTCTTGGTTTGGTGTCAAAATGGAATATGTGGTATAAAAATGGATAATCTATTCCCTTTTTACCAAAAATGATCTTATCTTGGAGATTTTGTAATGCTTACTCTCAAACTCTTCGTTTACACAGTGGTGATATTCTTTGTTTCTCTCTTCATCTTCGGATTCCTATCTAATGATCCGGGACGTAATCCTGGACGTGAGGAATAAAAAAATAAGGGATTTTTTCTTGCTTGATTTCTTAATTTTATTATGATTTTCTCTATTCTAGATATCTAACTATGCTATGATAAAAAAGTGCTCGAGATTTTATTTCGAATTTGAAATAAAATCTCAAGTCATCAGAATAAAAGAATAAAGATAAACGGAAAGAGAGGGATTCGAACCCTCGGTACGAATAACTCGTACAACGGAT